GAGAATAGATCCTCCATTTTTATTTTATACCAAATATTTTGACACCAAGAAATGAAGTGCTTTCTAGAAACAGAAAAGAATTTCAGAAATTCAAATTCAGTTATACTAAGAGTCTTTCATTACCAAAAATTTCTTTCATACCCCCAAATTATATATTGCGGGGGACCCTAACCTAACCCCACTATTATTTCACTGGAAAAAGGTCAGAATGGGGGATATGGGGTGAGCCAGATTTGGATTTATCGCGGCTATCCAAGACTTTCAATGTTTGAATCGAAGGTTCATACTGTAAGACTTATTTGATTTTATTAATTGTTAGAATTTTTTCTCGAATAAATCATGAATTTTCTAGGATGGTATTAAAAATCTCATCGAAAACTTACAGCAGCTTGCCAAACAAAGGCTAAGAGAAAAAAGAACAAAGGTATGACTGGCATAAGATCTACGATTGGATTCAAAAAAGCATAGGCCTCGGGCAATTTGGCGAAGAAAAGACTACTCGAATAAAGGGCAGAATTAAGACAGATACAGATCAAACTAAAGATATTAAGCATAACAGACATTTTGTTCTTGGAGATAATTGCATTTTGATTGAGTTATTGATATAAGGAAAAATGAAGTTAAAGTACGGTAGACAAAAAATCCTTCTTTTTCTTTGAACGCACCCAATCAAAAATCCCCCAATTCTCAAAGGAGAATAGAAGAAATCATACTTTCATAGAATATCTTAATTGAATTATATGTAATGATCAATGAATTCAATTAAATTCTATATCTACACGTGTTAAAATCCTAGCAAGAATCTAATCTATTTTCTAAAGATTTTCTATAGATATTTGGACTGGAATTGACCAAAACCCAATACTAACATTATTCTTTATTATTGTCGAATAGAAATCTAAATGGGGCGTGGCCAAGTGGTAAGGCAACGGGTTTTGGTCCCGCTATTCGGAGGTTCGAATCCTTCCGTCCCAGGACATATCCATTCTATCAGAGTAAAGGTTGCTTTTGTAAATAACGTTCTGCTTAAAGGCCTAATATTGGATAGAATGTGATTCTTGTTTCTTTTCTGATTTTGAATGATTCTTCTCTGAATCATATCTTTTTTTCACAAACTGAACTAACTGAATCGAGTTCAAATGATATGCAGATATAACTGAATATTTTTGTTTGTGATCCAGGTACGATGGGAACATAGGTCACACTTTCAAATAAAGTAAAGTAGGGCGGGCTTTTCACCATATGTTCATTCCCTTCATATTGAAGGAAGTTAGTTACTTAGAAAAACCTGAAAAACCTTACGTCTCATATCTATTTGAATTTTCAACGATCCGTTTTGAATCGCAATAAGAAAGAACCTACCTTCCCTATCTCTTATTCCCTATCCATTAAACTTAAATGAGGCAGCCCAATTATTAGGTTAGGACCTCTGAATTCTAAACAAGAGACAAGAGGGGGTTATTACATTCAATCAATGGGATTAAGTCTCTTAAGACTTGGGTTAGGGTAAAATAAAAATTAGGAGCAAGGGCTTAATCTGGACTTGTTTGTCTTTGTCCCTAGATAGTTCCCTTTCCGTAAAAGGGATCTTTTTTGATTTCTGATTCAGCATTCCCAGAGAATTGGGGGGGTAGATAGGTCTTAATCAGCAACGGGAGATATTCATTTAAATATCTGTGTCTGTCCGAATCTCATTAACAACGAATCAAGTTACATATGTAACCGATGTTTTTTTGACCTTTTTAGGTATTTCGTGTTTGGCTCTAATGAATAATTGTAAATCTATGTAACGATTGAGATGGGGTAATTCATATATTTTAGTCACTTTATGCCAAGATTGCAGAAAGATTACTTAATTCCAGGTTAAACAAAAAAAATACATATAAAATGAGGAAATGCTTAGTTTAACTTAATATGTAATATATATGTATTGTTATTATTCGATTTCGTTCTATTTCAGTGACAACGTTCAGTGACAACAGCCTTTCCATTTTTGTTAAAAAGAAATGTAATCCCTTAAATATTGAAATATTTAATATAGAATATCCATAACATAGAATATCCATAACAGTGACAGTTGTTCAGTCTATCTGATAGATACGAAAAACCCCTACTCGTTCATCTGATTAATAAAATAAGAATCGAAAGAATAAGGACCTAAATCTTCTCTTATATCATTTTTATCCATCTCACGAAAAAAAAATTGGGTTTCTTGTTCAATCTATTTATCGGCTTTAAATCATTGATGATTCAATTCGAAAAGAAAGAGATTTTTCTCTTTTTTTTATGATGATCAAATGTAGTCTTTACTGTAAAACTTTATTCCAATAATGATTAATGATGTCGAAATAGGAAACTTTTTCGATTATAAAAATTTTGAATGATTCCTTATGAGTTGAATCTTTGGTATTCAAAGAAGTCGCAGATGGGTCAATCTCTTCTATTGAGTCACTTGAAGATGCAGGGTTAAAAAGAATTCATTTATTCGTGTTATTTATGTTAGTTATGTTATTTCTATATTTCTGTTAGTTTGTTTTTTTTATAAAAAAGTTGCATTCATACAAAAAAAGGTGGGGTCTTGCTAAGATTTCTTCAGAAAAATCTTTACCATCTATGTTCTATGTATAGAAGAAAAAGGTATAGATTAATATGTCTATGTACCGACTGAACCAATGACTATTCATGATTCCATAATTGAATCAATTCCATACTGGCTCCAAATTAGAGGAATGTTAATGTTATGGTAAAACTTCGTTTGAAACGATGTGGTAGAAAGCAACGTGCGACTTGAAGGACACGATCCGGTGTGGATTCTTATTCTTACATCCGCCATTTTACATTTTATATAGGAATGAAGGTGCTCTTGGCCCGACATCGTTTGTTCTGTTCCACTAGAACCCCTCTTTTTGTTGGGTTGTAATGTAAATAGTACATGATGGAGCTCGAGTAGTAAAGTATTGATTCAGCTTTCAGGGGCAAGGATCTAGGGTTAATGCCAATCAATAAATTGGAACAACTTCGTAAGTATATCATCAATATAGAAATCGAAAGGATCCGATTCGGGCAAGTTTTCAATTCAAAAAGGAAATTTTGTTGGAATTGATAAAACTCTTTCGATTCAAAGTGTATCACGGGGAATCAACCATTCGTATGATTCTTTGATAGAAAGAAATCACAAAAGGGGTATGTTGCTGCCATTTTGTTGGAAGGATTAAGAAGCACCGAAGTAATGTCTAAACCCAATGATTTAAAACAAAGAAAAAGGATCCCAGAACAAGGAAACGCCGTTTCCATTGTCTCAATAACTGGATCAGAATAAAGAATCCAAATCAAAATAGATGATTGTATTTTAAACGAGACAAACAAAAGGGGGGTTAAAGACCATTCAATAAATGAAATAAATTGCTTAAAGATTTGATTTTCTTTTGAGCTATTTGAGAATTATCCAACTTGAGTTATGAGTACAAATGATTTTTTCTTTTTTTTTAGGAAGAACGAAGAAAAAAATGAGTGAAATCCTAGTCTAATTGATTTTATCAACCCTTTTGCCATTCATTAGAATTCTATACATAGACAAAACCTCGAATCATTTTTTCTCGAGCCGTACGAGGAGAAAACTTCCTATACGTTTCTAGGGGGGGTCTTCTTCATTTACTTACATCTATCCCAATGAGCCGTCTATCGAATCGTTGCAATTGATGTTCGATCCCGAAGAGAAGGAAGAGATCTTCGGAAAGTGGGTTTTTATGATCCGATAAAGAATCAAAGTTGTTTAAATGTTCCCGCTATTCTATATTTCCTTGAAAAAGGCGCTCAGCCTACAGGAACTGTTCGGGATATTTTAAAGAAGGCGGAGATTTTTAAGTAACTTTGCCCTAATCAAACGAAATGAAATTAAGGAAATAAAAAAAGGGGGCAGTGATTCGTATAAAATTTTGTATAACTTTTCTATACTTTGTTTTTTCTTTCCCCCCTTTTTTGCGCTCTATTCGTATCTATTTATCTCTATTCGTATCCATTTATCATTGCTTCTATAGAATCTAATATTTTATAACGACAAAACCCCAGTTGGTTGATCCTAGAAATGTAAAATTCTGGCATTTCCTTCAATTGGGCGGTTTTCGTTGGAACTTTACTAACACGTAATAAAGAAGGAATAAAAATTTGTTATTCTACTTATTATTGATTGAATAAATCTAAATCCGAGATTTTTTTCTACTTCTTCCTTATTTATTCCCCCATCTAAACTTTTTTGCATCTATGTAGTGCCAATCCAACACAAGTCCTTTTTTTTTTTTGAATATTTAATATTATTGAAATTGAATTTCTTTTGTTTTTTCCATTGTATTCTTTTCTCAACATTTATATTGACAACAGGGTATCGAACAAATATAATTATCGTGATAAGCGGATCGATTTATTTCCGTGCCATAGGTTTGGTTTTTACGTTACATCATTCAAATGATGGGTTCGTTGGATTCGCTTTGATACAAGAAGGGTTTTTGATTGAAAAGTCGATAACATAAGAGATGGTTTATAAATTTTTACATTTCTTTATCTTTTTATTTTATCGGAGAATTTCTTGTATTTTCGTCTCATCTATTCATTTTGATGTTCCGAATCAATTTCAAAATGTGTTTTTTTAGATTTTTTTATTTCTTAGTTCAATGATTTTTATTTCTTAGTTCAATGATTTGATTGTCTTGTCTAATCTTTTATTTTGATTCTGATTGTATCTACATACCCTTTATTATTTATTTATTATTTATTTATTATTTTATTTATTATTATTCTATTCGGGTTGCTAACTCAACGGTAGAGTACTCGGCTTTTAAGTGCGGCTAGGATCTTTTACACATTTGGATGAAGCGAAGGATTCGTCCATACCATCGGTAAAGTTTGGAAGACCACGACTGATCCTGAAAGGGAATGAATGGAAAAAATAGCATGTCGTATCAACGAAGAGTTCTGAGAATATTTCATTCTTTCCGGATCGGTCC